GGAAAATAAAATATTTTAAAATAGTATCTAAAATAACGGGAAAAGTGGAAACAAGACCAGATATAATTTGATCATTTTGAGCAAATCCAAAATCTTTATAGACGAAACCAATCATTAGTTCCCAACCATGGGTTGAATGGAATCCTATACATAAATCAGTTAATAGAAGAATAGAAAAAGCTTTTATTGTGTCACTTAAATTATAGATAAATTCTCGAACCCAAGAGTTAATAAGAACAAGTTCTTGATTACCAAGAATAGAATAACCGCTTAGAATAAAGAAACAGATTATATTGGTAGAGAAGTGCAAAATCGTATTCATATGATCTTCGTTATACGTTTTGATTAACTGGATTGTTTCTTTATAGATTTCAGTACGAAGATTTTGTAGATGTGTTTCCGGACATTCCTTTAACATTTCATCTAACAAAAAGAGTTCCTCAAATTCAATAAATTTTTTTAGAATATTCTTTTCTTGACTATCATTCAAGAAAATTTCCGATTGCCTAATATTCCACCAATTAATAAACCAAGATTTCAGACTTTTCTTAAATGTGAAAGAAATACACCAGGGCAAAAAGACTATAGATGTAAGATATAGAAGGGGAATAAATGTTTTCTTTTTTTTCATTTTTCCTCTTTAATGAACTCAATTTCATCTCATTCCTCAACTCTATATGATAATAATCTTTCTATCAAGAATAAGTCTATTACAAGTCATAGAGCTTATATATATAAATCTATATTATATTCTCTCATTTTTTTAGTTGCAATTCGAGAGTTAGTCCTTGCATTGTTTAATTTAGAAAGAATACGTAAATCGAATAAGAAATCGAAAGAATTCACTGTCAATTCAAATGAAGAAAAAAATATTTCTTTTTATGAATACACGAAAGAGCACTTCCGGTTATGAATATAATAGTCGAATTTGGAAACCAATTAATGCTTTATCTATAAAAATTGAAATATTTTGAAAAAAAAAAAAGTTTCTTTTTTTTTTCAAAATATTTCAATCGGTAAATAAATAGGACAATTCTGAAACTTTTTGTACAATTTCTAGTGAATTCCAATTCTTGTCAGTACAAAAGAGGTACACCCAACAATCTAGATACTTCGCTAGCTTTATGTGCAATTTGTGGTGGAATCAAATCATCTTCAATGCGAGTCAAGGGAATAAATCCCTGTTCTATGGTTTCCATATAAACGATATCATAAGTAAGGGTACGATTTAAAATACCCCCTTTTTGAACTGTTGGTAATATTCTGATGGATTGGATCTCTTCCAGAGGTATTTCGAGAATAATACGACGATTTTTTCCGGGAAATCCCCAACGAAAAAAACATACTTTTTTCTCTTTTTTATCGAAGATATCATAACCACCACCTACATCCCACAAAATAATGCACCACAAATAAAGACTAATAAACAAACCTGCGATTCCATAGAAACACATCGTGGCCCCTTGTGGAATAAATGGAAAATAAAGAAAGTCCAGAATAAGTGGAAAATCACTAATTTCCTCGGACAAAAAGAAAAAATCCATACCAAGATAACTCAAAACAGCGACCGATAACAATCCTAATGAGCCTAATAAAATGATAAAGGCCCAAAAGTAATTGCTTAGTTTTCGAGACCCCGTTATAAGATATACCAGTATATGTTCGAATCGCAAAATGATAATCAATTTCTTTTATCCTATTTATAATTCTAATATAATCAATTTCTTTTATTCTATTTAAATAAAAAACTATTTAAATAAAAAATATTAAATTAACTTTGCACTATTTTAATGTAAACTTTTGAGATGAATTCATCGAATTGTTAATTGTTTCCAGATCGAAAAAAATATATGAGATTTGTCCCTACTGACCGTATCTAAAAAATCTTGTTTTTTTGAATATGGAGAAATAAAGAAGCCATTGCAATTGCCGGAAATACTAGACCCACTAAAGGAACCAAAATGGAAGGAAAGTTTATCATAAAATGGGTACCTCTATTTACAATTTGTACCTTATATATACATATATTATTATTATTATTTTATATTTTTTATTTATTTTGTATTTGGATAGTATATAATCACTAGAATTCCTATATACTTAGTATAAGTATATAGGAATTCTAGTGATTATAGCTAAGTCAATGTATATAATTAAATATATATGTAGACTCTATATGTAGAACAAAATATATTAATTGATTTAACCTTCTATATTCGAAAAGAAACAAACATATACATATATATGATAATAAACCCTTTGACTTTTCTTATTCTTAGTATTTTTTCATTTTTGATTTTTAGTCAAAGGAAATAAATTATGGAATTGAAATAACTCACTCAGAACTTCCTTTAAAAAATTACGTGGTACGATTGAATCAAATAAGCCTTTTTGAAATAAATATTCAGCCGCTTGCGAACCTTCGGGTACTGCCTTATTCAATGTTTGTTCAATTACTCTTTTACCCGCAAATGCAATATAAGCATTTGGTTCAGCAATAATGATATCCCCCAACATGCCAAAACTAGCTGTTACCCCACCTGTAGTAGGAGATGTAAGGATTGATACATAAAATAACTTTTTATTTGTTTGATAATCGTATAAAGCAGAAGAGATTTTAGCCATTTGCATCAAGCTCAAACTTCCTTCTTGCATACGTGCTCCTCCAGACGCACATACCAGAATAAGAGGTAAAAGTTGATTGGTAGCATATTCTACCAAACGGGTGATTTTCTCACCTACTGTGGATCCCATACTACCCCCCATAAACTGAAAATCCATAATTCCAATTGCTACAGGAATACCATTTAGTTGACCCGTACCTGTTTGAACAGCCTCAGTTAATCCTGTTTTTCTTTGATAAGAATCAATACGATCTTTATAAGGTTCTTCTTCTGAATGAAATTCAATGGGATCCAGAGAAATCATGTCTTCATCCATAGGATTCCAAGTACCTGGATCAATCAAAAGTTCGATTCTATCGGAACTGCTCATTTTCAAATGATGTCCACAGTGTTCACAAATATTCATTTTTGATTTAAAAAATTTTTTATAATTTAACCCATAACAATTTTCACATTCAAGCCATAAATGCTTATATTTTTCAATTTCATCGGAATTATTAGAACTTTCTCCAAAAGTAGAATTATGATCATTTGTATCATTCGGGCTAGTTATTATACTAGAACTCAAATTCTTGCTTTCACTAGAATTTCTGCCCTTATCAAAAATGTAACTATAAAAAGAACTCTCATTGTATTTGTCACTATCACCTAAAATGAAACTCTCAATACAGATTTGATAATAAAGATAACTATCAATGCAACTATTAATGTTATTATTCAATTTATATTTAGTATCATCCATGTAATGATTGTTATCACTCTTAGAAACATTATTCATATAGCTAGAAAAAAAACTTTCCTGTTCACTTAAGAAAGGTTGATCATTATCAATCTCCAAAGTTTGATTTTCAATATCTAAATATATGGAATAACTATTCCTATTATTATCTCTAACTAAAAAAGTTTTATCAGATATTAAATTCTGGATGTTTCTGACACCTACGAAATAATCAAAATAACTGTAACTAGAATTATGATTCCAACTATGAATTTTTTTATTCATATCGGTTAAAATTTTTTGGTCTTCTTCACTTACACCGGTACTTTCAATAGGACCGAGACTATCCATTGATTTATTTAATTCACACCTGTATTCTAACTTCCTATTAAACAACATAGAATTGAACCACCATTTTTCCATAGAGTTTTTTCCTCTATTTACATAAAAATAGAATAGATGAATAGTCATTGGATGAAAAATAAAAGAAATATTCTATTTTTAATATTATATTCTATCTTATGTATTTCTTATCAAAAATAAAAAAAGTCTATAAATCCGATAACTAGGATTAGTAACTGATAATAATAATAAAGAGCGAGTAGATATTAAGAATAAATGAGAATCAAATTCAATAATAAAAAAAATAATGAAAAAATATCACTTCAGGGATAATGTATTTATAAGTCGAATTACTTCATTTAGTTATTATTCATTTGCTTTTTCCTATATTCTATCTTTTATCTTTATACATTTTTTCATTTTGTTTTGAAAATAGATGAAAATTTCATTTATTTTTTTGGCTATAAAAAATAACATTCTATATAAACAAAAAGAAATAAAAAATTAGGTATGAAGATAACAAGAGAGTAGGGGGGGGATAAAATAAAAAAGAGTTTTATAAATCTATATAGAAGTCATCTGCACCCCCCTTTTTTATTTTATTAATTGAATTTCATTTGTTGATCCGAGTTAAGTTCCATAAAAACACCTGCCTTTTTTGAAATATCCTGAACAGTTCCTGTAGGTTGAGCACCTTGTTCAAGGAAATGTAGAATAACAGGAATATTTAAATAGGTTTGATTCTTTATTGGATCATAAAAACCTACTTTCCTAAGATCTCTTCCCTCTCTTCGGGATCGAACATCGATTGCAACGATTCGATAAACGGCTCATTGGGATAGATATAGATGAATAATGCACCCCCCCCTAGAAACGTATAAGAAGTTTTATCCTCGTACGGCTCGGGAAAATTTCAAATTATATGTATGTATAAAAATGAAATGTCAAATGAATCCATAAAATTATCAAATCAATGAAACTATTAAGTGTTTTTTTCATATTTTCTTTCTGAAAAAAAACTCCTCATATTTGTAACCCCATAACTCAAATTGAATAATTCTTAAATAACTAAAAGAAAATAAACCCCTTAGCTATTTCATTTATTGAGTGGTCTCTACCCCCTTTTGTTGACCGTCTTTATAATCTATTTTTTTTTTGAATTTTTTTCGAATTCTAATTTCTAATAGAATTAATGAGACAATTTGAAAATGGTATTTACTTGTTCCATGATCTTTTCGATTTTCTTTGAATCATTGGGTTTAGACATTACTTCGGAAATCTTAAATCTTTTCAAAAAAATGGCAGCAACATACCATTTTTTTCTTTCTCTGAAAGAATGATACAAACAAATAGAGGGTTAATTCCCGCGGATACACTTTTTATCGAAATAGTTTGACTAATTCCAACAATTTTTTTTTAACCTTGCTCAAATGGGATCCTTTCGATTTTTCTATCAAAAAAATACTTACGAAGTTGTTCTAACTTATTAATTTTCACTAACCTTAGATACTTGCCCCTGAGAAATGAATAAACTCGAGCTCCATCATGTACTATTTACATCATCAACCCCCTTTCCTGTCCCCAAAATAAGAAGTTCTAGTGGAACAGAACAAATGATGTCGAGCCAAGAGCATATTGATTTCTATATACTAGGAAAATGGCGGATGTAAGAATCCACAGCTAATCTAATCATGTCTTTCAAGTCGCACGTTGCTTTTTACCACATCGTTTTAAACGAAGTTTTACCATAACATTCCTTTAGCTTGGATCCAGTATGTAATTGATTCCATTATGGAATCGTGAATAGTCATTGATTCAATCGATATATAATAATTTTTCCTTTTTACGTCTGGGTTTTTATTCTATATGATAATAATGAAAATTAAAGTAAAGACGTAAAAAAATGGAAATTAACTCGATATTGTATTAAAAATTTGTAAAGTAGAAAAAATGGGATTTTTTTCAAAAAAATATTAGAAAAGAAATATGAAAAAATTATTATTATATATATATAATTCGTTAATCTACAATGATTCCATTAAAAAATCGACTTGTTTTTAAATCTACATCTTCGAAAGTAAGTCAATTTAGATTAGAAACGATTTGGATATCAAATTTGTATTCAAATATGATACACATTAATATACATCAGGAATGCATATACTCTGGGACGGAAGGATTCGAACCTCCGAATAGCGGGACCAAAACCCGTTGCCTTACCACTTGGCCACGCCCCATTTTCGATTTGACACTAATAAACACTATTATTGATATTGATTGTTCGTCAATTCCACCAGTTCCTAAATTTCTATAGAAAAAATTGTTGCTAGGATTTTTATATGCGTATGTATATATATACATAGCATAAAACTAAATTTATTGATCATTACATAGAATTCAATTAAGATATTGTATAGAAGTATGATTTCTTCTATTTCAGAATAAAAGATTTTGTGAACTAGATAAGTTCAAATCAAAGAAGGATTTTGACAGGTTTTATCTTATTTGATTCATTTTTTTTTAGTTTGATTCATATAATATTAATTTATTTGATTTATTATTTATTTGATTTATTATTGTATTTTTTTATTTTTTAATATATATAATAAAAAAATACAATAATAAATCAAATTCTAATTCAAAAAAGCAAAAATAATTTATATTTTCTTAAAGAACAAAATGTTTATTATGCTTAATATCTTTAGTTTTGTCTGTATTTGTATTCACTCCGTCCTTTATTCAAGTAGTTTTTTCTCGGCAAAATTGCCCGAAGCCTACGCTTTCTTGAATCCAATTGTAGATATTATGCCAATAATACCTTTACTCTTTTTTCTCTTAGCTTTTGTTTGGCAAGCTGCTGTAAGTTTTCGATGAGATCTTTAATTTGAGTAATGTCTTAAAAAAAAAATTCAGAATTTTTTAGAAAACGAAAATGCGAACATTTTAATAATTTAAAAGATCAGATAAGTTTTACAGTGTGAATTCTCGATTCCAATATTGAAATTTTTGGGTAGATACGAAAAAAATACGGATCATATCCTCATCTATGTTTTTCAATTGAAAAATCCGAATTCTATTATTAGATTTGAGCCCATCACCAACATAATACCTATATTGCAGATATGAAAGAGGATTTTTTGTAATAGTAATTATTGTAATAGTAATAAAAAGCTCGATTCTTATTACAAACCAAGTCCATTTCCAAAACTCATATATACCTAAAAATCAATTCATTTTTTAGAAACTTAGTATTAAAAGGAAGAAAATCTTTAATATAAGAGAATCTATTCTCTTTCTTTGTCGTTTTTTTAATTATCTTGGAGATTTTATAATGCTTACTCTAAAACTATTTGTTTACACGGTAGTGATATTCTTCGTTTCTCTTTTCATATTCGGATTCCTATCTAACGATCCAGGACGTAATCCAGGACGTGAAGAATAAAAAAAATGTATTTTGTGTTTTTTTTTGCTTGTATTTTATTTTCTAATATTTTTAGGATTTTATCTATTTTATATCTTTAACTATATAAATATAAATAAAAAATCAAACAACCAAAGAGTTCAAAAGAAAAAAATACCAAATCAGCAACGGAAACGGAAAGAGAGGGATTCGAACCCTCGGTACAAAAATTTGTACAACGGATTAGCAATCCGACGCTTTAGTCCACTCAGCCATCTCTCCCCAATTGAAAAAAATAGAATTACTTTGTTTATGTTATATCACATAAACAAGAAGAAGCTTGAAAAAAAAAAAGAGAGAAGTCTCTTTTTTTCTATTTAATTTCTATTCATTCATTATCATTATTATATATATAT